ACCTGCGGGATTATTAACAGTACCCTTTTTAGAGAATGTTAATAAATTTCAAAACCCATTTCGTCGTCCAGTAGCGACAACTGTATTTTTGATTGGTACCGCGGTTGCCCTTTGGTTGGGTATTGGTGCGACATTACCTATTGAAAAATCCTTAACTTTAGGCCTTTTTTAATTTTTAATTCAATTGTGAACTAGCACGACGTATGTATCTAGGGAATAGTCGCGTCAAAGTGACTTTTCCCTAGATACATCTATTCAATTCTGATTTTATCTAGAGTATAGGAATTGGATTAAATATTGAAAACTTCTTTTCATCTTAAAAAAAACGAAATTCAATACATTTTGTTCGGTAAATAAATTACCAAATGTTTTTCTAGAATGTCCAATATCTGTTTTATATCTTTTATGCAAACATGTTCAATTTTCATAAGATCTTCTTGACTGTTATTCAAAAGGTCAAATAATGTATATATATTGGACCTTTTCAGGCAATTATAGATCCTTGGGGGCAATTCTGATTGGTCAATAAAAATCGATTTGAATGCTATTTCTTTTTTGTTTTTTCGGAGTTTAGTCAATTTATCATGAAAGATAAAAGGGGATAAAGGAACTGTGTGTTGATTGTTCTCTAAATGTGAGTTTTCTTCTTCCATATGTAAAAAGGGAATAAAAAAATCAATCAAATTACGAGAGGCTTCAAGAAGTGCTTCTTTCGGAGTTAAACTTCCGTTTGTCCATATTTCGAGAAAAAGTATCTCTTGTTTTTCATTCCCATTGCCATAAGAATGAATACTATGATTTGCATTTCGAACAGGCATGAATACAGCATCTATAGGATAACTTCCATCTTGAAAGTTCTGTGGCGTGTTTTTAAGATATCCTCTATTTCTCTCAATTTCTAATTCAATACACAAATCAATTGGTTCCATCAGGCTAGCTATATATTGCGCATTATCAACGATTTCAACATAAGGGGGTAAGACGATATCTTGAGCAGTTACATATCGAGGACCTCTGACACAAATAGATGCGTTGCAAGTTCCATATAGATTACTTCTGAATACAATTTCTTTCAAATTCATTAAGATTTCATGGACCGATTCTTGAATACCCGCTATGATAGAATATTCATGTGAGACTTTCTCAGATTTTACACGTGTGATACATGTTCCTTCTATTTCTCCAAGCAAAGCTCGTCGTATTGCAATGCCTATTGTGTCGGCTTGACCTTTTATAAGTGGAGACAGAATAAACCTTCCATAATAAAGACGTTTACTATCTGTTCTTGATTCAACACACTTCCACTGTAGTGTCCGAGTAGATACTGTTATTTTCTCTCGAACCATAGTAATAATATTTGATTAGATCATTGAATCATTTATTTCTCTTGTTTTTCTTGAAAATTATTCAACAGTCATTTCATTTCTACACACGTCTTTTTTTTGGAGGTCTACAGCCATTATGTGGCATAGGAGTTACATCTCGTACGAAAGTTAACAATATACCACTTCTACGAATAGCTCGTAGTGCTGCATCCCTTCCGAGGCCGGGACCTTTTATCATGACTTCGGCTCGTTGCATACCTTGATCTACTGCCGTACGAACAGCATTTGCTGTTGCGGTTTGAGCCGCAAATGGTGTGCCTCTTCTCGTACCCTTGAATCCACAAGTCCCGGCAGAAGACCAAGAAAACACGCGTCCCCGTACATCTGTAACAGTGACAATGGTGTTATGGAAGCTTGCTTGAACATGAATAACTCCTTTTGGTATTCTCCGCGTACTCTTAATCCGTCCATTCTTGCGTGAACCAATTCTGGGTATAGCTTTTGGCATATTTTATCATTTCATAAATATGAGTCAGAGATATATGGATATATCCATTTCATGGTAAAACAGATTGCTTATTTATTTTATGTATGTATGCGGTTTCTTTAGTGAGTGTGATTATCCCTGCCTTTGTTTATGTCTTGGGTTAGAACAAATTACTATAATTCGCCCCCGCCTACGGATTAGCCGGCATTTTTCACAAATTTTACGAACCGAAGCTCTTATTTTCATATTTGTTATTCCTTGTCTTAAATCTGGATATATTTCTTGGAAGAAAATAAGTTTCTTGAAATTTTGTGCATCTTGCATCATATTCTCACGCAAGGAATGTTAATGTTCAAGTTAAAAAAACCAATGAATCCTTCGAATCCTTGTTGCGGAGTCGATAAATTGTGCGTCTCCCGGTTTAACGACTTGTTTCAATTTTGATTGTATTTCCTGGTAGTATCTGTAAAAAACTAGGTCGAATCTTTCCTGAAACAGAACCTAGAATCAGATCCTCAATATCTAAACAAACCTGTAACATGCGATGCGGTTGGGAGGCGCTTCGGTAATTTAAATTGAATCTTCATGAATCCATTTTTGTTCGTTCATTAGGGGTAAAACCCCTATAAAGTATCAACTAATGGAGGAGGAAAAATATTGGACAACTCGTCTCTTTTTTTTTTTTCAATTCCAAATAGTAAGTTACGAATTACCATATATAACACAAAATTTCTCCGCCGATTCCCTCTAGCCGAGCCTCCCGGTCTGTCATTATACCTCGAGAAGTAGAAATAATTACAATCCCCATCCCGCCTAAAATTCGAGGAATTCGTTGAGAGTTGGAATAAATTCGCAGACCGGGTCGACTGATCCGTTTTAAATTTAAAATATTTCTATAGGGCCTTTTTGTAGTCCTTCTGTGTTGTAATGTTAAAACCAAAAAATTTTTGTTATTTTCTCGATGTGTTCTTACATTTTCGATAAAACCTTCTTGTAAAAGTATTTTAACAATATTTTCCGTAGTATTAGTAAATGTTATTCGAACCACCCTTTTTTTATCCCTATCAGCATTTCGTATAGAGGTTATTATCTCGGCAATAGTATCCCTACCCATGATAAGCTAAAATTATTAGTGAATCTAAATTTGATATAATCAACATGTTTTTTTTATGTATTTCGTTATTTATAAATTTATAAATATGACTAATCAATAAGGATATATGCGTGAGATACAATCTTATTTCTTTTAAATACCCCAACTATACCCGATCTCGGTTTATAATACCTCGGGAGCTAATGAAACTATTTTAGTAAAATTTAATTGTCTCAACTCCCGGGCGATCGCGCCAAAAATTCGCGTTCCTTTTGGATTTCCTTCTTGATCAATAACAACCGCAGCGTTATCATCATATCGTATTATCATACCGTTGTCACGTTTGAGCTCTTTACAAGTACGTACAATTACAGCTCTGACCACTTCTGATCTTTTTAAGGGCATATTTGGGACTGCTTCTTTAATCACAGCAACAATAACGTCACCAATATGAGCATATCGACGGTTACTAGCTCCTATGATTCGAATACACATCAATTCTCGAGCCCCGCTGTTATCTGCTACATTTAAATGGGTCTGAGGTTGAATCATATCATTTTGTAATCTGTTCTTTCAATGCAAAGGACGAAGAAAAAAAGAAATATTCCTTGTCTAAAATAAAAAATTTACAATTTTCCAAGACCCATTTCATTTCTTTTGCTTTTGGTTCTACTTTAGTTTATCCCTTATCCCGAAATAATGAATTGAGTCCGTAGAGGCATTTTTGATGCTGCTATTGAAATAGCCCTTCTTGCTATATTTTCTGTTACTCCGGTCATTTCATAAAGTATTCGACCTGGTTTAACAACAGCTACCCAATATTCGGGGGATCCTTTCCCCGAGCCCATACGTGTTTCGGCAGGTCTTACTGTAACTGGTTTGTCTGGAAATATCCGTACCCATATTTTGCCACCACGACGTACATTTCGTGTCATTGCTCGCCGACCTGCTTCTATTTGTCTAGATGTGATCCAAGCGGGTTCAAGTGCACGAAGAGCATATTTCCCGAAACATATATGATTGCCTCGATACGATATTCCTTTCATTCTTCCTCTGTGTTGTTTACGAAATCTGGTTCTTTTGGGGTTATAGTTGATGGTTGTTTCTGAATTTCATCTCTACTACAGAACCATACATGAGAATTTCTTCTCATATGGCTCCTCGCGATTTCATTTTAATAAAAAAGAAATTCAATTTATTGAAATTTAAAGATTTACATTTATAGCGAATCTTGGTATTCTTTGAGATTCAATCGAATCTAGTAGTAATTTGTGTATCTGGTTTGAATAGATAACTAACTATTTTCTATTGTATAAATCATAGAATTCTTTTTTTTCTAATTTTTTTTATTGTTCAAATTTATCAATTCAAAAAAAAAAGAATGTTTTTGCGGGCGAATATTTACTCTTGTATTTCAATTTCAGAATTGTCTAGTGACTTCTTAGAATATATGAATTTATTTTTGGCTCGTTCCGCCATCCCAACCAGCGAATCATTAAGATTCATTTTTAATAAATAATAAAAAAAATAAAATCTTTTCCATTCACAGCTTACATCGTTCCCATCACTTCTTACTTAATGGTTAGGTTCTAATTTTACAATGGAGCTCATAATCAAATTTGTTCTTGAGTCAACTTTCTCAGTCTTTATTGACCCCAAGCTCTTAATTTTTTTTGTTTTGTTCTACGAATTTTAGTAACTAGTAAGAGGGCTCGTTTTATTTTAATTATAGATGAATTCGTATTGATGCTTTTATTACATTGCCTTTTATATAAGCTTTTATAAAATCACTCATAAACCTTACATAGTGGAAGTCTATATCATTTATATTTCTTTTTTTCTCTCTTTCTCTCAGCCTTCCATTTATCCACATATTTCTTCTTTATTTTGCTTTACAACTTAAATGCTATTGAGTGTTTTTTGGCAAAAAAAATTCAGTTGCTACAAAGATATGACCGATTTATCACATCTTGACTGGTTCTTTAGCTTTAGATCGAGATAATATTAATATAATATGAAGTGATGAATTGGTTATTAGCTCTAGAGTTATTAAGTTCCTATTATGGGGCCGATTTATTGAAATCTAACTCTAAAA